TTATAGTCGATGGTTCTTTTTTTAATTTCATCTCTATTGCAAAACTGGACATGAGATTTTTTTCTCATCCAGCTCCTCGCGAATAAAAAAAGGATTCAAATTCATTTATTTAATTTCAAATATTTCATTTGAAAATATTTATTTCAATTCGACTTTTTCAAAAAAAAAAGGGGGAATCTATTAATATATAGATAAATTAAGACAGAGGTATGTGTTCTTTTGTATATATTGAATAAAATTTCAATAGAGAATATGATGCTTCTTTATTTTAGAAATTAATATTTTTTTTTATAAATTTAAAAAGAATAAAGAATCTTTTCTTTTTTCGTTCCTAATTTCTTTTCTTTTTCTATAGAAAAATGTCAAAAGAATTTTTTGTAAATCAATTAGGTATTCCGCGGGCGAATATTTACTGCTGTTTTCTTTTTCATTTTTTTCTTTCATTCCTAGGTTCAATTCATGACTTTCAGAATCAAAATAAATAATTCAATTTTTTCTTAGTTTGTTCCGCCATCCCACCTAATGAATTTTTCGAATTTTTTTGAATAGAATTCTATATAGTCATAGGTTCTGTCGTTCCCATAGCTTCTCTATTCATGCTTAGGTCTAAACTCTGCAATGGAGCTTCCAACAAAATTTGTTGTTGAGTCAAATTCCTTAGTTTTCTTAACTCAGGACTCTTTTTTCTAGAAATATTTCTCTTTTTTATCTATTTTTGATTTGAATATTTGATTATTGATGCTTTGTGACACTGCTTTTTCTTTTCTTACATGATTTATAGACCATACATATTGGGATTATATAGCATTGATATTTCTTTCTTTCTATCAACCTTTCTTTTAGAAAAATCCCCCTTCTTTTTTTGGATTATCGTCTTTTTCTCTATCAATTAGAGAAAAAAGACGAGATCTCAGTTGCTACATATATATGATTTATTCATATAATGACTTTTTCTTGGGATCTTCATAATACGAAGCAATAGGTTGGTTTTTAGTTTTTTTTTATTATGAAATAAGTTTTTAGTAAGGATTAGTTGATTTTTTCAATTCTTACTTTGAAAGAAAAAAAACTAACGAATCACACACTAAGCATAGCAATTATACTAAAAGAGTCAATTCAATTTTTATTGAATCCTAACTAATTCGAATTCCTCGTTTTCTATAATAGAATCAATTAAAGAATTTGTCTTTTTTTTCTATTATTGCTAGAATAATAGAAAGACAAAGTAATTTTTTTCTACCTTGCTCTACTTTCTAAATATCCAAATTTTTAAGCCTAAAACTCCATTGATAGTTTGAATTGTATGAGAACAATAATCTATTTTGGCACAAATTATTTGTAGGGGAAGTTTACCCTTTCTTTTACCTTCTTTACGTGCGATCTCTTTTCCGTCGATACGCCCTGCAAGTTTTAGTTTTATTCCTTTTGTATCTGTTTCTTTAGCTAAATCAATAGCTTGTTTCATAGTCTTTCTAAAGGGGACTCTATTTTTTAATTGTAAGGTTATAAATTCTGCAAGAAGGTTAGGTTGGCTATATAATTGTTCAGCTCTTTTGAGTTGAATACGAATTATTCTGGGGTATATAGAGAAGAATTCTTGTTTTTTTACATTTTTCTTGAATTTTGCCAAAGATTTCCCTTTTAATAAGAATTTTGGTACCAATCCGCTATAGATGATGACTCGTATAAATGTTTTTTGTGTTCTAAATCCTTTTTTTTCAATTTCTATACGTATAATTCCTTCAAAGCCTAAGGGAGGTAAGGGAGGTAAAGATATTCTCTTTTTTTTACTTTTTTTTTTTTTATTCTTTTGCTCTATTTTTTTTAATTTTTCTAAATATTTCTTGGTACCAATTTGTAAACCTTTTTTGATTCTATATTGTACATAATTCTTGAAAAAATTTCGTATTTTTTGATCTTCTTGTATACTCGTAGAATAATTTTTTGGTTCTTCAAACCAAACAGAATGATGACTATGGGTTATACCAAGTCTGAAACAAAGTGGATTTGTTTTTTGTCCCATAATTCTCTATTTTATTTTTTTCATCCATATCTTTTTAAATAAAAAGGAATCTAAATTTTAGATTGATTTAATAAAGATTTCGGTTTTTCCTTGAGTACGACTGTTATAAGACATGTGCTTCTTTTTATTGGATAACTATGTCCTTGAGCACGGAATCTTGCCTTTTTTCTAATAGTACTTCTATTAACTTCGGCTTTACTAATGAATAAATCAGCTTCGTTTAAACCCATATTATGATTAGCATTTTTTGCTGCAGAATAAACTAATTTGAAAATGGGATAAGATGCTTGATAAGGCATGAAACTTAGTATCCTAATTGTTTCTTCATAGGAACGTCCGCGAATCTGATCAATTACTCTTCGCGCTTTGGAAACAGAAATACCTATATGTTGAGCTAAAACTTGGACTCCTTTACTTGAACTTGAGTTCTTTTTCATAGGGTTATCCGCTAGCTTTTTAAGATTTTTCATAAGATTCTTTCTCCTTATGTTTGATCCCTATTTTTTTTGATTCTTCATTACAGATTTCTTATCGTTATCGTTTATTGCATCTATCCCCAAAAAACGGGTAGGCGCGAATTCTCCCAATTTGTAACCTATCATAGAATCTGTTATATAAACAGGTATATGTTCCTTTCCATTATGAATACCGATTGTATGGCCAACCATGGAGGGTATAATGGTAGATGCCCGAGACCAAGTGACTATTATTTCTTTCTCCTGCCCCATTTTGATTTTTTCCATTTTTTCCGATAAATGCTTAGCTACAAATAGTTTCTTTTTCTTTGCTACAAATCTTTTGTTTTGACCTATCACAGCTGATTCCTCCTTTTTTTGCATAGTAAAGATTGGCATTCTATGTCTAATATATCGATCTAAGTATCGAGGTCAGAATAAAAACAATAATGATGAATGGAAAAAAGAGAAAATCCTTTCTTTAGCTAGATAAGGGGCGGATGTAACCAAGTGGATCAAGGCAGTGGATTGTGGATCCACCATGCGCGGGTTCAATTCCCCCTCGTTCGCCCATCACATTATTTCGAATTCCAAAAATTCGATTTGGAATATTCCTATTTACGGCGACGAAGAATCAAACTATCACTATATTTTCTCCTTTTCCTAGTTCTTCTTCCAAGCGCAGGATAACCCCAAGGAGTTGCGGGTTTTTTTCTACCAATTGGAGCTCTTCCTTCACCGCCCCCGTGTGGATGGTCCACAGGGTTCATAACTACTCCTCTTACTACAGGACGCTTACCTAGCCAACACTTCGATCCAGCTCTACCCAAACTTTTTCGGTTCACCCCAAGATTACCCACTTGTCCGACTGTTGCTAAGCAGTTTTGGGATATCAAACGAACCTCCCCAGATGGTAATCTTAATGTGGCCGATTTACCTTCTTTTGCAATCAGTTTCGCTACAGCACCTGCTGCTCTAGCTAATTGTCCCCCTTTTCCATGTGTGAATTCTATGTTATGTATGGACGTGCCTAAAGGCATATCGGTTGAAGTAGATTCTTCTTTTTTATCAAAAAAACCCCTTCCCAAACTGTACAAGCTTCTTCCAAAGCATACGGCTTTCTAGATGTATATATATGATGATATAGAAAAAAATAGATCTTTTCATCGTATGATGAAGTATCACATGAGTGGATATTTAGGAATCCTAATCTGCCGAATCATTCATGTTATCATCTTCTACATCCTGGGTCTCTCCGTTCCGTCATCTGGCTTATCTTTTTCATGTAGCATTCAGACCCAATGACTCTATCAAATTACGTCGATACTTCCACATATTAGGGGTAACGTAGGAGACATCTCTTCGGGGGATCTTCATTACCACTGCTTAGCTTTCAATTCGCCTCTGACCATCAAATGAAATGTGAATAACCCGTCCTCTTTGAAAGAAGGGACGCTTCCAGTTCTGTGCGTGCTTCAAACAATTTTCTCCATATTACCATATCTCTAGAGTCAATAATTTTTTATGAGAAACTACTGAACTCAATCACTTGCTGCCGTTACTCAACAGTTTTCTGTTGAGGTCTATTCCATAGAGGTACTCCAAATGGATTAGTGATCGATTTCTAGGTTTTGTCATAAACCTAATTGGTTACTTCCAATTACGTAAATCAATAGTTCAAACCGCACTCAAAGGTAGGGCATTTCCCATTGATATAGGAACTCCTTTACCAGAAAAAATGGTATCTCCAATTATAGTTCCTCTGGGATGTAAAATATATCTCTTCTCACCATCCCCGTAGTGTATAAGACAAATGTATGTATTTCGATTAGGGTCGTATTCTATGGTTACGATTCTACCAGATATGTCTTTTTGATTCCGTCGAAAATCGATTTTACGGTATAGACGCTTATGACCCCCCCCTCTATGCTTTACGGTAATGATTCCTCTCGCATTACGACCTTTACTACAACGATGTCGTCCATAGATCAAATTATTTCGTGGATTGGATTTCATTTGACTTTCTACGGCTACATTGCGTGTGCTCCGATTAGAAGTTTTGTATAAATGTATCGCCGTGTTATTAAGTATTTTTCTTTAAGTTCTTTTCTCTAGAAGAGGTGGAATAGAATAAAGAATCTCTAGAAGAGGTGGAATAGAATAACCCGGTCGAAGCGTAATGATCATAGGCCTGTAATGCATTGTATGTCCCATAATAGGTGCCATTCTTCCCGAAATTTCGGGGTAGAAGATGACTATTCATAGCTATTACCTTAGTTCGACTCAATCCTTAATTTCTGTCTTTGTTGATCCTGATTCGACATTAGAAGTATACAAGGTCTTCAAGTTCTTCCTCGTGTAATAATTTGTCTCATTGTTGAACAAATGGTTATCTACTTCTCCTCTCGGTATCTTATGAGAATTTCTCCTTTCTATATGTTCTAGAAATATAGATACATCGATATCTATAGATATCGATATATCTATAGATAAAAATCTTTTTAGAGAAAGAATCCCTCTATGTATTCTTCCCATATTTGACGAAAGTCAAAATAGTCAAATTCTTTATCCTGTAATAAATCATTATTGTCTAAGAAATATCGACATTTCCATTTTCCAGATTGTTCAAAATCTTCTATGTGGATCTTTTTTCTAAGAATCTCATAGGGATCAATAGAAAGCATATTCTCATCCGTAGGATCCCAAGTACCCGAATCAATCAAAGATTCGATTCGATCTAAACTCTCCATTGGTAAATGAAATGCACCATGTTGACAAATATATTTGTTTTTTTGTGCATATTTTTTGTAAATGGATGTCTCACAATTTTCACAATAAGTCCATAAATGAGCGTATGGCGCAAATACATCTTCTGGATTTTGGTATTTCATTAAAGATTGATTCTTCCCCAATAAGCGAAGACTTTTTCCTCTAACTACTGCATATTTGATTCCATCCATCAATTTTTTCCCTATGAGTTTCAGTATCGATCAGAATTCTAGTTCTTACTCTTCCTATGTTATGGTATGAATATACTATATTCAATTAATTATTTATGGAAGATCCCATTGAGCTAATTCCGATAGACTTTTTGAACGTTCCCATTAGGGTGCGGTGCATCCAGTAGGAATTGAACCTACGAATTTGCCAATTATGAGTTGGGCGCTTTAACCATTCAGCCATGGATGCAATTAATGAAATAATATTTCTGATCATAATCTCCACATTGGATCAAGAACGGGGTCAGAGGAGCTAATTCGTATAAAGCCATCGAACCGGCCTAACCAGTAACTAGAGCTGTGTGCATTATAGAAACAGAAAGCAGTCGACCGGGATCATTCAATACGACAGTATGAACACGATACCAAGGTAAACCCATGGAAATATCCCTTTATCAAAGAGAAATCGAAACTTTATTTTATTGTATTAAAAAGACGATATATTGTGTACCTAAACTTTTTTTAGTAGATTCTGTGATTCATTTTTTTTTTTTTCATCTCATTGAAAAGAAAAATAAGGGAAGAACTCTGTTCGTAAGAACAAAGAGAAGCAGATCTATTCTATACCCGATAAGTACCAATACGCAAGGGAAAGATTGCATTATTGGAGAATAAATGGATACTTATTCGAATGATCAATCCCTTCGTTACAATTTTTTTGAATCCATTCTGTCTTACTCTATCAAAAAACCCTTCCATGTATCAAATAGAAGAAATTGGTGTATCAAAATCGATGTATCAAATAGAATAAAAAGGAATGAAGACAAGAAATCATGGATTTTTACCTTTCCTTATTTAAGTGAATAAAGGATATGCATTTTTTGGTTGAAATTTTTGAGTATAGGAATACCAAAAGTATATTTTCGCCGTCCTGGAACTGAAAAGCTTGGCTTGACATATAGTGTGACTTGTCAAACATATTAGGTCATATGGGATTTACCCGCTCTCTTCCCCGATCGAGATATCCTCTGTTTCGCCGAAGAGATATTGTATTGAGTAAACCATCATTCATTCGGAGCACGAAGTCAAATTTCAATATGAAAAAAGAAAATGATATATGTCTTTATTGGTACGATTTTTGTTACTGAATCTTTTCTTGATATCAAATATATGAATGAAAAAAGAAAGACAGAACAGAGATATATCTTAGAATTGAAAGGATTGTGATTCCTTCACTTTTTTTGAATTCAATTCGAAAAATGGATATTAAAAGCCGCCTTATATTTTATTTTTATTATAGTTACTTCCACAATTGAAATGAATATGCAATTCATCATTGCAGCAATAAAATGGAATCAGCTTTTTGATCTGTCTGTTCTGATCTTCCAATGAGTGCAAACCTTTAGGTTTCTAAAATAGTGAATTCGTTAATACGAGAAAAAACTCGTAAATAAATACGAGAAAAATTTCGTAAATTCAAAAAGTTTTCTTAAAAAAAAACCAAATAAAAGAGTTTTTGGTTTTTGTGTATTTCTACAACAAAGTATTCCTTTCATAGATAAGATATAAATGATAAGATATAAATGTCTCTTTTTTTCTTTCAAAAAAAAAATAGAGTTTGCTTGAAAAACAAAGTAGAAAACTTGAGTTTAGTTAAAAAGTTCTTCCTTGGATTTGAACCAATGATTTTTGTTTTGGTTTGAAAAATCCTTTTCTACCGTTCGAAAACGCAGGGAAAAAGGCTATTCTGATTTCCGAGAATGAGAACTGGAATTCGTGCTTATGTCGATTGTGAATCTCTTTCTTCCTAACCAAATTTCAAAAAATGTGATTTGAAAAATGCAAAATAATTGCATTACCCTTGATAGAAAGGGAATCTCAAATTAATATAATTTCATTGAAGGCACGAAAAAGAAAAAAGAAAAAACTCGTGTCCTATCCTTATCCTATAGAACAGCTAGGAGGCTGTATGAAAAAGAACTTGAAAAACAGAGAAAACCTAGCCAAAAATTTGGTACGGATTTTCGTTTTTGTCATACAAATAGGTGCTTACTCCTGTCGTTTCCAGAATCTGTATAGAGATATTCATGTTTTACAGACAACTAGTTTGGTCGAAAATGGGTATAGGGAAGAATCTTTTTGGTCTAAAAACAGCGACAAAAAAGTAGTTCCTCGATGACCACCGATTTTCTAAAATTCGATGTGGGTGAGATTTTTCGGTTTTTGATTTCTCGATCTGAAGCAAAAACCAACAACAAGCATCTCCCTGTCAATTCAAACATGGAGTGTGAATCAAATCCATGTTCTCATACATCACTATCATCGAAATTCACTCGATTTCGAAGAAAAAAAAAATCTTTGGGTACCCGTAAAATCAAAATACGGATTGAAGGAAATTGGATTCATTTAACCATTTTCGGACCCAATTTTGGTGACATTATACGGATTAAAGAAAATTGGATTCATTTAACCATTTTCGGACCCAATTTTGGTGACATTCTCAATTACTTCCAGTCTAGTATTTCCAAAAAGTATCTGCTCACAATCTTGACTATGAGTGGTGTCAGATCCACAGTATGGGAAATCTCTTTCAACTTGAAAACAGGGTATCCAAAATTAAAGATACGTTGGATTTACTAATTCTTGAGAAGATTTTTCTGAAATGGACTCTTTCTTATCAGTAAGAACATCTCAAGTCTTCTTAGAAAGGGAGAAAAGATTCATCTGTCTCGATTCTTTTAATGGGTCTTCTCCTTTTTTCTAATAAGAGGAAATGAACCTTTTGTGGAACAGGAGAAAGATTTCCCATTCCATATC